ACATCTCTTTGTTAGGTAGGGCCAGGGATCACTAATTAGTCGAATGAGCCCATCCCTCTGGCCTATCATTTATTGGTCGATCCGGCTGGCGGCTCCTGCATCTCCTGCGTCTCCATGGGGGCCCCGTCATACAAGTTTGTTGCTAGGAGTCCCTCTAGTCGAATCAATAATCAATAGAAGTCCCAATAGAAGTTTACTGACCTGGCTCTTCAATCGACGATCTACTGCTCCCTCTTAGTTGCAGATGCCCATGCTTTGATTCGAAAGCCCTAGCCAGTGATGAATCCCCAGTAAGATCGGACGGAGTATTTAATTCCTCCTCCCTTCAGTCCAGTTTGAACCCGTCCCAGCAACGAACACCTTCCTACTGCAAGGTGAGGCTCTGCCCTTCCCCTCGAATCCACTCCGGGTCGGAGGAGCAGCTAGTCCAACTTCTTGAGCAGCCGAGATATTGAACAACGAACATTTGAGCCCTAAAGGCCTTGCCTCACCCTGAGATGAGAGGGAAGGTCGATTTGACTCGAATCCTGGACCTGATCTTTAATCCTACACCGGTTAATGATGCGATGGGAGAAGTTTTTCTTTTTTTTGTCATTTTTTCATCAATGCTGGCCCAGTCGAGGCTCGTCCATGCCCAATCCCAATGGACAAACCTTTGATCCGCCCCTAGCTCTATAATCCACCCGTCTTCCCCAGTCCCTGAAAGCCCTCCTATCCTGGGCCTAGCCCTCTTTCTCAACTCGAGTCTTAAGTTCAGCGGCTTTCATCGTTGACGAACACCTGCGCTAATAAGACAAAGAAGTGGGGAGTCTATGCCCTTTCATAAAACGAAAAGCTTTCAGTCCTCTCCTGCTTATTCATTAGGGCGAGTTACTTCATACCTTTCATGAATCAGTAACAACGAATTAGTGGAATGAGGGATCAAGAAACGGATAGGGGGGGGAATGGCCTATCAATTATTGGTGGACCTTCCCTTGAATTGAACCGGTCACGGAGCTCTCAATTGAGTTGTTTAGGTTCTGGAATTCCATCTCTAGTTGGGGGTTTCGGTTCGAAGGTTATAAAATGTGGTGCGGGTTCATCTCTCTCGACCAGTTCAGGTTCAAGGGAAGGGTGATCGAGGGGACCCAGACTTTAGATCTCTTCTCTATGGAGGGAGGTTTATTTCGTATCAAGAGTGTGTTGGGGAGGCCAGGGAAAGACGGATTGGATCGAGAGGCGATGCCTATGCCTCTTCTTTATCGATAGGATTCCCATCATTTGCAGTCTCCGGCGAAGGAGACAAGACAAGGGCGAGGCACCGAACATGTTCTATCCTCAACCTCCATCCGTCATTAGTAATCTCAATCCGCTTTTCCTATTCACTAGTACACTGCGCGCTACAACTAGCAGCCCCTTTACTAGTCAGGGAAAACGCTAGCGCGCTAGCTAGCTACAACTAGTTATAACCCCTACTTTATGGGATATTTGAAGAAGCCTGCTGAAAAAGAGAAGCGCGCTAGCGCGCAACGGCTGAAAAGCCAGCAACTTGTTAGGAGTAGGTTTTGGCTTGCCCCTTTCTTATTATTAGTAAGATAGGTTTGGAACCCTATACAAACAAGGTGCTGCTTGCTGCTCGCCCCTATCTCTAAAGGGGCTTATGCACTCCACTCGCTGCCTACTCTACTCGTTACCACTAAACGACGAGGCCAAGAGCGGAAGGAGGGACTTGAACCCTCAACCTCAGCCTTGGCAAGGCTATGCTCTACCATTAAGCTATTTCCGCCAGCTACGGTAGTGGCGAAGCACTACTGAGCAATTCACGTATCACTTGATACGGACGACTTCTGTTTTTTTTTTCCGCCGGACCACACTCTTAACCTCCGATCGAGCTACGAGCACGAGTAGGTAGGCGGCGTTAGGGGAGGGGCGGCGGCTGGGCTGCCTTTTCAATCAATCTCCGGCCGCCCCTGACCTAATAAGGCCGCTATTGGTGCGAGTTGTAAGGAGTCTTGGTCTCGAGTCGAGCTGGGGCGTCATTTCATTCTCGTAACGGGAGTGAGTGCACCGCAAGACCAGACAAGTTACTCCCTCGCCTCGCAGCGGTGGCATCTGTCTTTTAAGTTAAGTCATTTCCTAAGACGGCTCCTCTTATTCTACGATAATCCAAGCAGCAGCTCCACGAGTCCGCTCGGAACCAGTCGATTCCTGAGCCATTCGTTCTCCCCTCTCGGTTGGCGTTTGCCAGCCACTAGAGCAAGTAAGAGAACCTACAGTGAATGAACTTAAAGAACCGCATGACCGGATTGTACACCTTTGTGTCTGGCTATGTATATGGATGTGCATAAAGAAGGGACGGGACATCTCTCTCCTTTTTTTTTTGGGGGGGGGAGAGAGAGGGAATAAGCTGCAGCGGCACCTCACGAACTTCTTACTGGGGCAGCACCATCCTCCTATAAGCTAAGCATTTGCGAGTGTTTGGATGCACGTGTTTTGTTCATATTCCTGCGCAGTTAAGAAAAAAATTGTCCCCAAGGCAACCACTTCTGTCTTTCTTGGATATGCTCAGTCCGGGTATAGATGCTATGACGTGAAATCCAAGAGACTCGATGTATCCTTGAATGTTTTCTTTAATGGGGTCGCCTCATATTTTCCTTAACCTAATTAATAAGCCCCGGGGGAGAATGGTGATGGAGATGTATTGCGGCCTTCTCCTGTTCATCAACTCGAACCTCATTCTTCTGCAGTTGATGTTACGGATCAGCCTCACTCTTCAGGCCAGCAGCTTTGCTCAGCATCTGATGCCGATTGTCAGCCTGTTCAGCTGACCTCAGAGGATTCCAGTCACCCGGCACAGCATCTTTATTCTCGGCGGCGATTACAGTCTGTTTCCCAGGGTCAGACTACTTCAGAAGATCAGCAGTCTAGCCCAGTCGCTTCCTCAGATTCTGGATCCCTCTCTCAGGTTCGTCGATCCTCTCAAGTTTCTTATCCCGTTGAAGGATTTTTATCTTATCTTATGAATCGTTTTCCCCAAAACATCGAGCTTACCTCATGTCAGTTCAATCTTCTCATGAACCTGAATCATTTGCTGAAGCCTTCAATCATTCTTGCTGGAGAGATGCTATACAGGATGAAATCAATGCCCAGGAAAAAAAGAATAAGACTGAGTCTCATTGCCTGCAGGGAAACAAGCCATTGGCTGCAAGTGGATTTACAAGATCCAGCATAAAGCAGATGGCTCGGTAGAGAGATACAAAGCTAGATTAGTAGCTAAAGGATTCCTTCAAGAATATTGAGTCGAACCCATTTAGAGATAGGGGAAACATTTGCCCCAGGTTGCTAAAATGACCACCATTCGTGGCATTCTTGCCTTGGCTGCAATCAAAAAGTGGCCCTTATTTCAACTTGACGTGAAGAATGCCTTTCAACAACATAAGGGAAGGAGGGATCCGCAAGAATTTCTATTCAGCCTCCTCCAACTCCAGGCTTCTCTTCTCCTAGGAATCCTAACTTGGTATGCAAGCTCAAGAAAGCGATTTACGTTACGGCCTCCGACAAGCTAAAGCAGGCACCAAGAGCTTGGTTTGAAAGGTGCAGCAGCATGTAGTTGAGCCGAAAGAGGAGTATAGGAAGGAGCCGGTTTTCAAAGAAGTCAATCGGATCATTCAATGTTTATAAGGAGGTCGACATCAGGTATTGTCCTTCTTCTGGTTTATGTGGATGACATTGCTTTCTCTAGTAATGACTTAGCTTCGATAAATGAGCTTACGAGAACATTAAGAACCCAGTTTGATATGAAAGATTTAGGGGACTGTAAAAAAAGAAGTGCCAGTGGAAAAGGTAAGGGGAGAGCTTATAGTGGAAACCGTAGTGAATGTGCTTATGCCAAAGGTAGTGCCAGCACTGATAATTGGATACATCGTGTGGGAGCAGACAAATAGTGCCATTTTCTACCAAAGTATAAGCGAGTATACTATGAGCTCACTTAGCACCGTGGAACCGATAAAGAAAGATTTTGAAGAAATAGCAAGGGCGGCAACCGAAGGGGGGATGCCGGGACGAGTGAGCCAGCGAAAATGCTCCTGCAAACGGTCGACCGAGCAAAGGAAGAGATAAAGCAAAGAGCGGTAGCTGTAGTACCGGATGAGTGGACTCCGGCTAAGATAACGATGTGGGTAGCAGGCGTTCTAGTGGCAGTAGCGATAGCAACAGTGAAGAGGGCCGCCGATGATCAATAAGAGGAATAGAAGGCGTGCGCCCAAGCCCCGGATTAGGGAGCCGCCTGGGGAGGAAATGAGGGAGCGGGCGTGATTAGAAGGTGATAGAGTAGTTTAGGCGAAGAACTAGTGATTGATTCTCTTTCTGTTGCTCTTATATAAGTGGCGGGGAGCAAATGGCTCGAAAGCGCGAGGATAAGGAAGTACAGGAATGAAATGAAAAGTTTTTCTGACGATTCTTAAACTTCGAGAGTTCCTCATTAATAAATGGAAATTGGTTCGAGGGCTCTTCTCTTTTCTGTTGACTGCCCTTCGAAACTGTGACAAAACCGCCGATTTGGGCGGGCGATTTTTTTATTATAAGTTTATTATAAGTGTGTGGTTGCCACTTTAAAGCTCTTTAGCCTTCTCTCCGAAGAGGAGAAAAAGAGCAGGCAGACGAAGAGACAGAGGTAGTTTGGGTTGGTGTTCAGTGTGGGCAGTCTCCTCTATCAAAAATAGTAAGCGAGATCGTAGCGTAGAAAGTCTTTCTTCTCTTATGCAATTCCGAGTTTCATTATAAATGCAGCCGTGATCAACTATACGATAGACCAACCAAGGGAATCCCGGATAAGATGGTTTGTACTTGTTTTTTTTCCGCTTTCCTTGCGTTTAAGATTGGAGATGAGGAAACTAAGACCGCAAGCGTCAGTCTGCGCATAGCATACTATCTCAGTTCTTCTCCTTTGACGACCGGTCGAAGGGGAATGCGAGAAAAGCAGCTTTTAGCCAAGGAGCTCGACTAGAAGGACGGGTATAAGCGAGAAAGAAAGCTGAGGCAAATGCCACTTCCTTATCTATGCAATTATCAGATCTTTCTTTGATGGCCGCTTGAAGTTGAAGGCAAACAAAGCCAAAGAACGAGGCAAGGTTCGGAGCTGCTCCTACTCTAATCTCGGGTCATAGCCTTTCACGGCCAGGGGGGAAGCAATAGAAAGAGTTCCGACCTCAGACGCCAGCAGTTCAAACTAGATAGGCAGCAAGAAGTGAAGCTGCTCTCCCAAGAGAAAGAGAAGACGGAAGGTCTGAGGCAACGAGTGAACCCGCTGTCCCAATAGGTTCAATGGCGTGAAGGCCAGAGGGATCAGAGTCTGCCCCTGAAACCGAGATGACATCTAACAAGCCAAAAAGGCAGGGAAGGAAAAAAGTAAAGGTCTTCAATAGTAGGGAACATATCACAACCAGCAAGCGTATTCACGTCAACATTTTAGCAAGCGAAGGACCGCGCTAGCCGAGCTAGCCCAAAGGCAGATTCTGCTTCTGCTTGAGCTACCTGAGTTGACGGCAGAAGAAGCAATCGGGAGGGAAAGAGTCCAAGCGATTAGCCCCAGACAGAGTCTTTCAACTAAGTTCTTAAACCCGTCGCCTTTCCACTAAACTCTTCATCCGCCCGTTCCCCAAGGGCAGTTGCCGTAGGGCCAGTTTACGTAGCGTAGGGAAGGACTTTTTTTTTTTAATGATAAGGCCTTTATCATTGCTGCTTCCTTGGTTGCTGCCCCTGCTTCCCCGAATCGAAGGCAATCTCGAAGACCTACTCGACTGGGGCTAGTTGGCGTACTTGATTGCTGGCCTAAAAGCCTTCCTTCTCTGTCAGCTCCTTCCCATCTTCGGTAAAGAAAGTGGGTTCACTCCTGGTATGTCGTTCCCAAAGTCCAGTTGTTTGATCAATACAATATCTACTGGTCTCCCCAATCAATCTAATGTGATCCCTCAGACAGTCTACGGCTATCAGTCCCTTCCTTCTGCTTTCTTTCCTCTCGGTTTCAGGGTCAGAAGGTGAGAAATCATCAATGCTAGAAGTTTGCTTGCTTTTTCCCTGCTTCCCTCTGTCTTTGACTTGGTTGGTCCTGTTAATCTATCAAGATAAGGGGAGACCTAATCCAGAAGGTAATCAAGAAGGCTGTTCTCCCGAATCAAGACGGCTGGGAACTGACCTTATTCATAGTATGGTATGACCTTAGCCGTTCAACTCAGCAGCTCTTCGACACTCCTTCTTCCTGACCCTTCAAGGCTAAAAGTTTAAGGAAAGTTTGATTGTCTAATAGAGAAAGAGAGGGGGAAAACTCACTCCTATTTAGAAGGTGATCATTCCTATCAGAAAGAAGATCAGGTGGGCGATAACTATACTTGCTTTGTGGCGTCTTTCATCAAAGATCGGTGTCAAGTTCGGCAGGGGAGAAAGAAAGAGACTTTAATTGCCCAACTCAAAGCAGCTTTGCTTTAAACCAAGAAGGGGATTCCGCAGAGAGAGAGTTGGCACCGGCACGGCATCGAATGGAATCTTTGACGCATAGTCCCTGAGATTCTATATCTAATCGGCCAAGGAGCTCAGTGAACCCCAGTAGCAGTCGCTACCCCATGACTGTTAGTGAGAACCGTAGATTGAATGACTTTTCTCAAAGGCATTCCCTCGACTGTACTTGAACTTATACTATGAAGAACAGGCGCTATCCCAATGGGTGCAGGATCGATATCGACTTCAACCAGCTTAGGGCGGAGCAAACAATCAATCAAGCCATGAAGCAAGTGTAGTTGTAGTGAGCAGAGTCTGGAAACTCAGCTCTAAAACCGGATGTTCATCCACTCGTTGACTCAGCCCTTAGTAGGCGCGCAGACAGAAATGATAGTAATGTTGCCTCAACGTGGAGGCTTCTCTCCCGGTGTTCATTGACTTTTTGCTTATGTTGAATGACTTCATGACCCCGAAAGCAGCATTCCAAGTATCCCATCTTTCTTCATCTCAAACCGCTAGTGCACTTGAAGCGAAGCATGCAATTACGTCTCCCTTTCGAGTAAGCTCCAGTGTCTTGCTTTTCCAGTTCGTAAAGGATCTTAGCCTACACCGGTTACCGACCTCCTCGTTCGTAGGCCTTTTGGGCTTTGGGGTCTATGTATCGATGTCTCTTTCTTTTTTACAAGAAGAGCGGAAAGAAGACCACTTATTCTATCTTTTAGATAAAAGTTTATTGATTAAATAAGGGCTTCACCCTATCTAACTAAAGGTAATTCCATTTCACCATTATAGGCAGAAAGGTAGTCCCTCATGTCAATTCGGAGAGATAAGAGATTGGAGATTCCGTAAGTCACTCAGTGAGTGCTCTCTAAATGTGCATCTTTCTTTCTCCGAGTCGTGTAGGGCCTGTTCAAGTTCCGCAGGCGGTTGGACCTTGGACGCAAGCAAGAAACTTCTTGAATATCTCCGGATGGGCGGGAGAGGATTGCTAGGCAGCCTCCTCAGCCCATCAAATATGATCTTATGTAGCAGCTCAATAGGACCCCAGCCCCGCGTGTAAGCATGAAGTAAAGATGAAGTAAGCATGTCCGCAAAGATTACTCGCTCACGGCGAGCGGGACTACTATGCGTAGTATGTCCAACCAAAGGAGAGTCCATTTGGTTGTTTGCGGTTGGACACCCCGTGTCTTAGGCTCAACTGAAGCCTTTTTAGGCGCAAGTTGGGCAATCCTTTCCCCCATAGTTCGGCGGAAAGTCAAAGCTAATGCATCTGGTTCTATCTTTCTTTCGTTCTCTGACCGATCAAGATAGCTTGCAATTCATTGATCTGAGGGACGAGATATTGTATTTAACTCAAAACAACTCTGAGATTTTGTATAATTGTGATGTTCCTACAAACGCCTTTGAGACTGACTCTTCTCCTTATTATTCTTTATTCTAGGAAAGGTTGTTATAAAACTGAACTGGGCTGGGCCTTACTCTTCTTCTTCTACTAGAGGCTTACGGATTCCTATCCTATTCCTATGGCATCCCTTTGATAGGCCTTAAGCTTCTAGCCGAGCTTAGATAGGCGAGCCTTCCTTAAAAGGAACTCAAAGCCAGTGCCAACTGGGCTGACTTCAAAGACGAGTGTCTTCCCTGCTCCCTACTCTCCCGGGATTCTCTATTCCCTAGACTGATGCGTTTTCGTTTGAAGTAAATTCTGGAACGGGCAGAGTCCCAACGTCAAAGAGTCCCGTGCATCGTCTTGAGACAGCTTAGGCGACCAGGCAATTAGACAGGGAAATGAAAAAGCAAGGGCAGCCAGCTAGATCAGATGAATAGTCCCGAGATGAGTGATCGCCCGCGCTTGAAACCATAGGAGTACTAAATTCTCTTAGTTGAGCTTTTGTGTAACGAGACAAGCAGTTCCCAGCCTGGCCTGTATTTAGATTGATTAGATAGTGGCAGATAGTTGAAGGAATCGGATCGACTCGACTGAATAGATGGAATGGGTAGCTTGTGTTATGATTTAGTTAGGACTTTGTCTCCCTTTCGTTATCTTCCGCTCCCCTTGTATAGGTTGGGGAAGGGCCGGGTGGATTACCTTTGGGAGCTAAGTCGAAGATCTAGGTGGTCTTGTGAGTGGTTGATAAACTACGATTGATTGCAGTTTTATTTAGGAAGTCCCATAGCTGTGAGGCTTAACAGACAAAGAAAGCGATGGATACTTCAACTAGTTGGGTAGAAGGTGACGGCCCTAATGAATCGACTATGAAGGTGGCTGTTAGCTACATCAGCGCTCAAATTCCTTCATCGTTATTGCCCTGGCTTCGATGATCAACCCCTGGCACATTTAGGTTTTGATCTTCGGCCATCCTGGTTCTCAGGACCCAACACAATATTTTTCTTATATATTTCCTTTAAAAGATGCAAAAGGTGTTGATACGTCCTATCCACATAGAAAGCTTACCCTCTTCCACACATTACCGGTGGATGCTACAGCCGCTATCACTTTGGCTGCTGGAGGGGAATGGTTAAGTGAAACTCTCGACGTCTTGTTTGGTAAACGGGATGCGCCGTAGTCTTGCCTAACCGTTCGGCCTTCACCCCTCTCCCCTTGGTCGAGCGTCTTTAAACCTTAGCACAAGCACTAAGTAAGTAAGCCCTAAAGTAAAGTAAAGGCCTTTGATTTTAGGCCGCCGGCGGCGCAGAACGCACTAATCCGCGACCAGCAAGTTTTCCGAAACCGAACTGAATAGAATTGTTACTTTCCAAAAATGCTTGCTGAAAATCAAAGAAAGAAAGATGCACAAGAGTCGCGACTATAAACTAACTCCTTACTGGGGCTTTAGCTCTGCTCTCTCGCGACCCCCACTCTTCGATCTTGTACTAAGGTAAACGGAACATAAACCCAATCTCGAAGTTTTCCAGATGCTCTGTTCACATACTCGTTGTCACACATAGGCAGGAAAAAGGACACTTTATAGAACGCCTTTCATATACATGATTAACTAGTCCAAAAACCTACTCAGCTTCAGTCTGAACGAGTAACTAGGGCGATGCCTATTCTTCCTTCCTATTAATTTAATCGACTTTATTCTGACTGGCGAGGCCAGGTAGATCTCTGTGGGGCCCCCTTCCCCGCTTCAAATGGGAAGGCCAACATCCTTTTGTCGCCCGTTAGCAAGACCGAAACTAGATGCGTCGAGCTGCCTAAGGTCTTGACCACCTCCTCTTATTCTTATTTAAAGGAAAAAAAAAGTTATCCCATAAAGTGCAAACGAGACTCCGCATCTAGATCAAGTTACCTTTCAAACAGCTGATTCTTTAACTTCTATCAAACAGCGTATTCTCGGCATCAATGCACCAACCCCTGCCAAGATCCGATCGGAAATAACCCAAGAGGAATTAGAAAAAGTAGCTTAAAAGCTCCTTTAAGCCCCGATATTCATATTTCTTTGGATTCCACTAATAGACAGATTGGATAAGATTTTTTACTATTACTCCCGCACCGGAACTCTTGCTTCTTTGCCAAGAGAGGCTTCTCGCTGCAATCGATTCCTAACATCTGATCGGCGATTGTGAAAAAAGAATAGGTTTATATTCGGTCAATAAATAGGAGTCATTTTTCCGGTCAGTAAGTAAGTATTTAAATGTGTTCCATAGAATAGAAGAGAAAGAGTCAGTCTTTACTCCTTAGTCTGCCGCTATCTTTCATCCTTTAATTGCCTTAAATTTTTTATTTTTGTAAACCGGCCGTTTGTTAGGATCTTCTCGCCGTAACCAGTAATAGGCTTATCCGCCGTTTTATTCGCATTATCGTGAGCGGGTCTGGTGAACTACCCTTTCACTGGTTCTAGCTACTATTGGATTTGAACCCTAGCTTAGCACTCCCTATTGTTATTGTTAGGGAGATACTACCTGTCTAATCTTGATTCTCCTTTACAGACCTGCAGACCTTACATACGCAATTCCTCGATTCATTAACGTGCAAGAGAAAGCGATCCACAAGAGGGTTCGTTCATCTAAAACTTACCCACTATCGGCTTCAAGCAACTATCTATGTAGACTGAGAACCTATTGTATAAGGGTTGACTATGTGTGAAAATTTGTTTCAAATTTTTTCACATACTCGATTTACCTAGGAAGTCCTGAGAGAGCAAGAACAGCTGGAATTGGACCGAGGGGTACTAATCCTTCAGACTGTCTCAATCCAGGTAACTCTTCCTCCATTACTTACTGACAAACGGATCCAGGTAGCTCAGATCTAGCTAGGTTAGACGGTTCGGTCTTAGATGGTTCGCTTGGTGTAGTGTGTTAGGGATAGCTGAACAGAGCGGAACGACTTCTCGCTGTGTGTCTAGTAGAACCCGAAGCATTTACATTGAAAGAAAGAAAGATCAAGCATTGAAGAAAGAACAAAGAAAAGGATTTACCTATAGGAGAATCCTGTCTAGAATCATCGACTACTCGAAACTCAACTCATATCGGAGCATGGAAAGAAGGATCTCAGGAAAGAGTACTGGATAGAAAGCCTATGGTATCTATGCCTGCTTCAGTCAGCTATTCATTTCCAGGGAGTTCAGATCTAGGTTATAAGATTCAGTTCGCTTGCTTCACTTCATCAAGGAGTTGAGTTGCGCTGAGATACTTACGATTACGCTCGCTTACCTAACGGCCTGAATAAGTCAGGTCGAGGGGAGTGGGGGTTCTGATCGAGGTGCGGTATGCCCATAAAGAAAGCTTCAATCAATCGTTCCGGCCAATCTGACCCTCTTTATGCCTTTAGCTTTAGAAATGGAATATAACACTTCTTTAGGATGGCAATGAGAGTCTTGTTGGTAGCTTCTGCCTTACCGTTAGACGGAGGATAATAAGGGGCTGAATTATGGAGTTATTTCCCGAATCTTCTGCACAGGCCCCAGATTTCATCTGAGTTGAAGTGCTGCCTGTTGTCTGTGACAAAGATCTTTGGTAGGCCTCACCGATAAAAAGAGATTTTTCATGATGAATCTCACAACGGTCTTGGTGGTGATCCTGGTGCTTAGTTCTGCTTCCGCCCATTTGGTGTAGGACTCTGTTGCTGTCAGAATTCAGGCTGGTCTGGTACATGTTTCAACATAGACGTCGAACGGTCCAAGGATGTCAAATGCCCACATCGAGAAGGGCCAGGGGGCCGTCAACGAATGAAGAGATGACGAAGGTGCGACTAAAAGGAGCGAGTGCAAAATTTCTGGCACTTCTTGACAAAGGCCTAGGAACCCCTCTCCATCCTTGGCCAATAGTCAGCCTTTCTCATGATCTTCTTTGCTAGCATCTGACTATTGACATGTCCTCCGCATACGTTGGAGTGCGCTTGTTGTACAATGTATGAACCTTCTTCCTGAGTGACGCATTTTAAAAGTACTCCATCAAAAGATCCTTAAAAGAGTACCTCTCCCAGTATCACAAATCTACGAGCAAGTTCCCTCAGGGCTCTTCTCTGGTTCCGAGTCGCGTACTCTGGTATATGCCCACCCTTCAGGAAATATTAGATGTCGTAATACCCGTAATACTACACCAAGGGGTTACCATTATCTTCATACTCATCCTCTTCGGGTCCGAAATCGATTGCCGAGATATTTTCTTGTTCATAATGTTCCTTATGTCGAAAGACATTATCCTCATCATCCAAGAAGACGAAAGTATCTTGATCGTGCCGGGTGATTTCTTTAGCAGGCGTGTCCAGCCTCTCGATAACAAAAGACTCAGTCCTCCTGTGAACGGGCATACGTACTAGAGGTGCAAGCATAGCCAGTGAGTCTGCTAACTTGTTATAGATTTTGGACACGTGAGTGAAGGTGACTTCTTTGAAGCTTTTGAGCAGGTCGATCGCGAGCTAGGGAACTGCTTGATAAGCAGCTTTTCATCTTGAGCGATATCAACGCACATGACTTCGAAACGAAAAGGTCGCTTAGCAAGGGGAAGATCAAGCTTGCAACGAAGAAAAATCGGGGTCTGACAATGCCCCGGGCAGGTGAGTCAGATTTGCTTCGGGGTATATGGCACACCAGTCGTTATTTGCAAGGGCTCTATCGAGTCGTTCCATGATTTTAAAAAAACTTTCTTGGTCCGGTTAAAAATCCCAAGTCAATGAGACCACTTTCGCTGATGAAATCCGCAAAGCCGCAGCCAGGAATAGATGTGCTTCCCCCTTTTTTCTCTGATAAGCGTTTGATGGCATTAAAGTCCCCAATGAGTACCCATGCTCCATGCCTTTTTTCAGGTATCTGACTCAGATCATGCCAGAGTCTCTTTTCGAAGGAAAGCCTGAGCATAAGCATAAACAGACGACATGAACCATTCTTTATGGAGAGTTCTCTCAAATATTGTAATATGAACTACACGGTCAGTAAATTGTCTACATCATATTTCTTTTTGTTTCAAAGGATCCACATGCCTCCAGAAAAACCTCGAGGAAGGGATACAGAGAGTGTTCCAAACCTCTAATGTTCCACGAGAGTATGATCATTGGAATCTAATTCTTTAGTTCGGGAGTGGGCACAGGTCATCGCCCTTCTAATATGGTCTCTGTAATTTCGTCTGCGCATCTCTTTGCGCTTTTGAGCTCTTGCGTTTGAAAGAAAGAGTTTTGAGAGCTTGTCTGAGCCGGCTGTGGTCTCTCTCTGATGATATTTCTCCTTGCTGGCTTTGAAGTCGTCGACGCACCAATTCCCGGATCCGAGGCTGAGTTGCTTACTCGCATCTGCGGTGAGGGCCGGTGCAGAAAAGACTGGAGAGAAAGAATGTGTCGGGTTCTCCAACACAGCCGATCTTGGGAAGGATAAAGTCCTTCGAATAGAATTTTGTGAGTGGGATTCAGCTAACAAGGCGTCTTTTCACTTTGGATAAACCTCAGCGCCCTGCTCTGGACCTTCTTGGGTCTATATCTCTCCTGTGATGTATTTTATGTTCATTTAATCACTTTCATGACTTCGCATCTTTGATGATGCTATATCGCTCCTCGGGCACTGCGAAGCACTGAGCCGCCTATATCAGCTCCAACTACAAACTAACTGTTTTCCTTACAAACCCCATAGGCTGCTTGACATAGACTCTGCTTCGAATGGAATATGCACAGATTGATCGTGAGATCCTTGACAAATGGAGGCTCATTTTTACAGAGTAGTCATAAATTTGGAGAGTTTGCTTCTACACGGAAACGAAGACTTTCGAGAACAAATATTAAACCGGGAAGAAAAAAGGGGAAAAAGTAAAAAAAGTCTAAGGCGCATATGGCACGAAAAGGAAATCCGATTTCGGTAAGACTCGATCTGAATCGTAGTTCAGATTCAAGTCGGTTCAGTGAGGGCGACCGCGAAAGTCACCGAATGGGTCAGTCTTTTCCTTCAGTTTGTCCTATATTAAAAAAAAAAAGCGTGGGAGGACGTTGCAGATGTCCGGGACGGACACGACTTCTTCTAACGCTAGAAGACCACTGGAAGACACCCGGGACCAGAGCATGTCGTGAAAGAAGCACACTGGGCGGGCGTGCTTCGACCGTGTCTCCGGGGCACAGTTGAATGTAGATATCATGAACGCGAGGTGCTGGATACCAGGCCGAGAAACCCGGGCAACCACTCCCCTATGTGCCGATCGCTAGCGCATCCAGGGCCCCGGCGCCCAGCTCCGCTGGAGAGGCCTAGCCTGATCTGAGAAGTGCTAATTCGGTTCGGATAGACTTCATTCAAGAACGCCGCCGCCCCTGGAATCAATAAGAAAACAAGTGCTAAGTTTCAGATCAGTGAATAAACCGAAACGAAAGAAGAAAGAGACGTTTCTCGCTCGGCGCCTAAAGCGCACTATGCTCCGCTTCAACAAATGAGAGTTTTCGGTGGAACCGGTGAACCACGCGAGCTGGTTAGATGCGTGGGACAGAGGGCTCGTAGTACCTGCTAGCGCAGCTATGCAGTGGAAGGGAAGGAGCCTAAATCGACCCCCTTCTTTCTTTCTTTTTTCTTTTAAAAAAAAAAGCAAAGAGATTAGACTCTCGGATGAGACTAAGCAGCCACCGACCGTTCCGACGCGCCCCTGACCTATCTTGATTAAGACCGAAAACCTATCTAAAATGGAGCCTAGTTTAGGCACAAATGATAGAATGAAAAATTTAGAATATAACCACTAGTGGGGATATGGATGGAGTCTCGCTCAGTAAAGAGAGTTGTAGATTCGTAGAAAAGGAGAGGGGCCTTGACTTTCTATGTTATTAGTAAAGAAGAGCTAAGGCTGCAATCTTTCTAAAGCAAGAAGCGAGAAAGTTGACTTTGAGAAAGAAGGTGCTTGTTGCCGCTTTATTTTAAACGTAAGTCAACTTGTTTTATATCATATCAATAAAGGTAGTTTACTTGCTTACTTGTTAGAGTAAGGGCTTTAGCCCTTATTTGTTAGAGCTTGTCAAAGTCAGGTTTGAGCTCGACCAACGGGAGAGGAATGAAAGGTTGCTTTTTTTTTTAATTATTATAGCGTTAGCGCTTTAGTTTTCAATAAGGACGTTTAGGCTTGACTAATAACATAGAATTTTTTAATCAGGGTGCGCAGGTTTGGAACCCTATACATGGGGCCTTTCCTTTCAAATGACAACTGCCTCTTCCTGCTGCGAAGGCCTTGCACGAAACCAACCCCCCCACCCCCGATCAAGTACCAGTTGTTTCGCTGGTAGGCCCACTTAGGTTAGGGGGGCATTGTCCCTCAGTTCTTACCAACCTCCGGTGTGTAATCGTGCTAACTTCAACTCGGTTGAATAAGAATCATTGATTCCCTTTGCTGTCCATTTCTTATTCATTCAGGGCGCTCGGCCGGTGCTCCTTTTTCAAACCAGAACAACTCTGAACGTTAGGGAAGATAAGGGAAGACCACCTGAGCGAACCGACCGAGGGGACTTGACTTATTCGAACCGAACGATAGCGGCTTAAAGCTAAGCCTATCACGAGCAGCGTCGCTGCTTGATCGGCGGGGACGGGGAGAAGCATCTCAAAGTATGGGGCAAAGGATCAAGCGCTTTGACTTTGTCTCCCGGGATTCACCACAGGTTGGGTTTGAGAGCCGTGTGATGGGTGACTATCCAGCACGGTTCGGAGAGCACTTTTAGTCTGCGTTGGTGAATGGAAGCCCCTCTATCAAGCAAGAAAGAAGCGGCTATTCCCACGGCGGAGTCACCATTGACTCTATTTATTATTATGGTAAATTAGTGTATCAAGATGTCAATCTGAGATCTTATTTCGGTTCGATACGTCCACCTACGAGACTCACCTTTGGCTTTCGTCTCGGTAGGTGTATTATTATACATTTTCCCAAAAGAACATTCATTCATTTCTTTCTTCCCCGTCGACCACGACGACTGAAACGACGCGAAAAATCCAGACCCGGAAAGGAGAAGGGCCGGTGGTCGGCATTTGGGAAAGTCGGGCCGATCGGGTGTCTTCATTCAAGCGACAATACAGAAGAAGAACTAAACGAAGTGAGAGGCCGGAGGGCAGGGAAAAGAGTCGAGTCGATCAGGCTCGACGACCGGGAGAAGCAAAACGAAATTAGGATTTGGCCGAAAAAGAAGCAACGCTATGGATACCATGACCGATCACCATCGATAAAGAAGAATCTTTCTAAATCACTTCGGGTAAGCGGGGCCTTCAAGCATCCGAAATACGCCGGGGTTGTAAATGACATAGCGTTCCTGTCCTTCAGAAAAACGAAATTCTTCAAGTTATTTTTCCCCAAGAAGTCCCGCTCCGACGGCCCGACGAGTCATCTATTTAAAAGGACCCTCCCTGCAGTGCGCCCCTCCTTGAATTATTCGGTCATGCAATACTTATTGAATACAAAGAACCAAATTCATTTCGACCCCGTCGTAGTTCTCAATCATTTCGTGGCACCGGGCGTGGCTGAACCATCTACGATGGGGGGAGCGAATGCGCAGGGAAGAAGCTTAGATAAGAGAATACGTTCTCGCATCGCTTTTTTTGTAGAAAGCTCGACCAGCGAGAAAAAGTGTTTGGCCGAAGCCAAAAAGAGGTTGACCCACTTCATTCGCCAAGCGAATGATCTTCGCTTCGCGGGAACAACAAAAACCACCATCTCGCTCTTTCCTTTCTTCGGTGCTACCTTTTTCTTTCCAAGGGATAGAGTTGGGATGTATAATAACCTTTTTTTTGAGGATGCCCGGGAACAACTCCTAGGTCAATTAAGGATCAAATGTTGGAAACTCATGGTTAAGGATAAGGTAATGGAATTGATAGATAAATTCATAGACCTAGGTAGGATAGGAGAATTGATAAAGGGAATAGAGATGATGATAGAGATCATACTGAGAAACAGAAGAATTCCGTACGGGTACAACTCTTATTTGAACGAAGTGAAAAAAATGCGATCTTTGTTGTCTAATAGAACAAACACTAATACCTTAATTGAGTCGGTCAAGATCAAATCTGTTTATCAAAGTGCTTCTCCGATTGCTCAAGACATCTCTTTTAAACTGAGAAATAAAAGAAGATCATTTCGTTCCATTTTTCGTCAAATAGTTAAGGATATTCCATTAGTAATGAAAAAAGGGGTGGGGATCCGTATATGTTGTTCAGGTCGATCAAAAGGCGCAGAAATAGCTAGAACTGAATGCGGAAAGTATGGAAAAATATCTCGTAATGTATTTAACCAGAAAATCGATTATGCTTCTGCGGAAGTATCTACTCGTTACGGAATCTCAGGTGTCAAAGTGTGGATTTCATATAGTTAAAAAAAAAGGGGGACGTGCTATATCCGAAACGTACGAAATATAGTAAATATCGTAAAGGCAGATGTCGTAGGGGTTGCAAACCAGACGGTACACAACTTGGTTTTGGAAGATATGGCACTAAAAGTTGTAGAGCTGGTCGTCTTTCATATCGAGCCATTGAAGCAGCGCGTCGGGCTACAATCGGACAATTCCATCGTGCTATGAGCGGACAATTCCGAAAAAATGGTAAGATATGGGTAAGAGTTCTCGCGGATATCCCTATTACCGGGAAACCCACAGAAGTAAGAATGGGAAGAGGAAAAGGAAATCCTACGGGTTGGATTGCTCGTGTGTCCACGGGACAAATCCCATTTGAAATGGATGGTGTGAGTTTGTCAAATGCTCGACAAGCCGCTACATTAGCGGCGCATAAACCATGTTCGTCAACCAAGTTTGTTCAGTGGTCGTAACGTAATTGGTTAGTGGGGAAAAACCGGGCCGGGATTCAAAAGAATTAGGCGAAGTGTTTGTTCCTGAACGACGGAAGTGGAAAGACACTAAAGGAGAGGGATATACTCTTTTGTTTGTAATCGCCGAAATTGTACGACGAACCTTTTTGTTCCAGGCGTACTACCCGGATACGTTAAGGTTTTTTAGTGCTTTCTGGTACTCTTTCCTGTGATTGTATTGGATATTAAATGATCACAAGGTGGTGCTTGGGCAGGTCTTCTCTGATTACGTTCGGACGTGACAGGGAAGCCAGGAGGTCCAGGGACATAGCCGACCGATGCATTCCCCATCCAGCACTTAACCGACGAAAGAGAGGGGAACGCAGCCCCCGCCGCCATATGAGTCAGAGACTATTATAGTTTGACTCTTGTGGGATAGGGCAAAAATTCAAGATGTCTTTTTTTGTTTTGGCGATAATCACTTCTGGGAGGGTGAATCCCAGGTTCCACCACAAGAAAGAAGGACAAACGGAAGTGGACTGGGGGGTCGCCATATGTTTTAGGTGGGGTTTTTTGAAAGAGTGCCCTTCCCCAGCCTCCAATCGGGTCAAAACAGAGGACTAACCTCACTAGAATTGCAGTCCGCCCTCCCCTTAGTGAGTTTCGCCTTAAAACCAAAGGGAATAGCGGAATAGAGACAAGTTCCGCTGTGAATAAAGTCTACGTTCCGTAGACTGAACTTCACGGTTATGGATACGAGTTACAAAGGCTCCACCAAGTTCTGTCTATAGCCCGTTCATAAATTCACTCGACCACTCAGACTTAACCAGAACTTTTTAGACGAGTTCCGTGTAGCCGGTGAGTACGAGTACAGCCTATGAAACAGGCTTTGAGTTCCATTACATTGCAAGAAATCATTCCCGCCATTCTCCCTTCCAGTGAACCCCACGTGTCTGCCGAAGCAGTGGGGAAGAAAAGCGAAGTACACTTGTTGCTTCGACTTCATTCATACACTTGTCAGCTCAGTTAGCGAAGGCAAGGTGTGAAACGTTGTCTCCACTGCTCGTGAAACGGAGGAGACTCGGTCAGTATAAGGAATGTTTCTCAGGTACGGGCGACTCAGTCACATGTGCTCGACTGAATATGCAGCCACGGAACTGCTAAATCCCTCGTGAGACTCCAGTTTCGGTCAATCGTGCTTGTCAGCCTTCATCACCACTGCTTTGGCGACCCGGCTGAACGAATGCAGTGACGCGACTTGTGTTTCGAGGGGTTTTCCGCAGTGGAACCTGTCAAGTTCAGTCTATGAATAAAAAGTTTTTGGTAAAAGCCTAGACAAAAGGTGCCTAATAGCATAAGGGAGACTAATCGGGTAGCGAATCCCATCCCTCGACGTGGGATTATGTTCAAGCGCACAACATCGCCCAGAAGCTTATAGCCGGGCGAAGCGGTCCAATTGAAGCAGATTCACTGGCATCGGTTCCTTCCATCAAAGCTGAAAAGAGCATCTTCTTGGAATCCCATTCAGTCAAACAGCTCTCTGTGAGCTGCCTGTGATACGGGAAAGAAAGCTTCATCGAGTAGTCTGTTTGGGACATTGTTCGCTAGATCTGATATGGCTCGTTCTCTTCTTGGTGGAAAAAAAAGCAGTAGGGAAGAGAGATGAATTTAACTGGAAGCAATGCCATCCTGTCTGTGAGTTAGCCATTGAACTCGAAATTGGCAGCTATCTAGCTATTTTCAGCTATAGAACTTTAATGGCTGTCTAGCTTATAAGCTGTATAGCTAATTATATAGCTAGCTATAGAGAAGCTAGAGATAAGAATATAAGGGTACCTGATCTTGCTTCAAAGCAGCTTTCTTAGCAGAACTTCCAGATACAGTGAAATCTAGTTTAGTTGATCTGTTACAACAGATCCATTGTCTTGGTCTTAGTATGAAGACAAACAGTTTACAGATCAATCTAGATAAGCTATCGAGAATAGATACTATAAAGATCTAATCTCTCACTCTCCCTTTCGAGCATTCCTTTTCTACGAGACATTTCAATCGTTCAACTTGCATATATGCCATTTTCTTAGACTATTCTCCCTGTCCATTCAGGAAGTTCGGGTTCAGTTACTTTCCGTTCATTCAATCTCTGTCTGTCTTGCGAAATCAAGAGGAAAGTCATTCTAAAGTTGCTTTAGCAGCTCCGGTAAAGGCGTATAAGCAGGAAAGAGAGCAGCTGATTCAAAAGAAAGAGGATCAGACTGACCGGGCAGAGAAGAGGTTCCCTCTTTTCTTTTTCGGGTACATAATTGCCTATAATTACCTAAACTAGATTTCCTTGCCAGTGTAGTAAGATTGATGGATTGCCGGTTAGGTAGATAAAGTGAAGGCTCATTCACAGGTACCAAAGAGCCAAGCCGGTCAGATCCAACCTTCCCAGAAGCACTAGCTAGGCAATTTCCACTTCTTGGAGAAATACTATATGTTTGTTTTTCTTCATCATATCAGTCCTTTCTTGTCTCTGTTCACTCTCTTCGTGAACCTCAGAGTTCAAAAGAAGCAGTTTTTGATCCTCATTGGCGACAGGCCATGGAAGAAGAAATCCAAGCGCTGAGGCAACTGCAATAAAGAACAGAGTGTTGAATAGAAAATAGATCAGCAAAGGGGGGGGGGGAAGGGTATTGAGATTGGAATCCACAATAGCATCAGCCCTTTCTTAAGCATATACGCGGCTAGCATCCCATTCACTCAGCGATCTTCTATCGCTTCGTTCTTCCCGTTGTCGCTCAGGAGAGCTCTTTCAGGAGCGGATTGTCTCTTCACTCGTTGTGGAGCGGGGGTTGCAGTCTACCTCCTATATCGCTAGTTTTCTGGTAGTGACTCGGGGTGCTGGATGCGTGTTCAATGCTGCTCTATTGTCCCCTTAGATGCCTTTCTCCCGGGAGCTTGAGATGAAAGAAGAGAAAACACCTACGGCTACATGCCTATTAAGAGCTATACCACGAGTCGAGCTAACTGCATCGGAAGAGGGGACTTCCCTTTATGTTGATTGATCCCGTTTTCAATCGAATCCTATTCTCAACCTCGAGTCAGGAGTTGTTGCCCTAATGTCAGTTCCTTCGCTAGCCTAGTGAAGAGTTAGCCTAGAAAGGCTTTGAAAGCAAGTCAAGCATTCCAATCCCAGCGGATGAGTCAATAGCTATTGAATACAGGATTGGAAAAGCTTAAAGAAAATAGACAGCCCTTTAGAGATAGGAGCGGCACCGGACTAGTTCTACTTAAGCCATTCCATATCCGGCGGATTTTTCCGATGATTCAAAGGCGGATCACTCATCCGCGGATGCCTAGATTCCGGAACTAAAGACTTTCCACTAAATTCATTCTTTTTTCGAACGAGTCAAGCTCGCCTCTTCATCCCAAAATGAGGCCTTTTCGGAATGCCATGAATCAGACCTGCTTTCTAACGATAGGTTACAATCCGCAGCTACCCCCCTATTATAGAATCTTTTCAAGATGGCCTTCAGCTTAGAAAAAAAAATGGCCTTGTAATGCGTTTCACTCATATGAGATCGGTATGTTACCCCCTTTTTTCCCTCAGGGGATATAGAAAGAAAGGTCGTTCCTTATTCCATTCCTTCCTATAGTCAGGAATGGCGGGACGATTAAGAAATTTCATATAGTGAAGAGACCATTATAGAACGTGGCCTCTAAGGCACGAATGAAAAAGGAAAGAATCTCCCACTCCTTTGTTCTCATAAAACTGAGACAAACCCCTTAGAATTGAATAGAGTTACATCCCGAATCCCGAGAAGAGCACGGCGCCTTGGGGAAGACTAAGAAAAGAAAGCGGCCCCGTGCTTTTTACAAAATGGCTAAATTGGTTGGTAACGCAATGCTTCCTTTTATGGCACAAGTCACAAATAAACTCATTGCTAGACATGAGTGCGGGATCCCAGTATCAAACGAGCAGCAAGACCGGAGACCACCGAGTATGAGTCGAACCATGCCCCCAGCAAGAGTAGCCGTCCCCAAAAGTAGTGCTAAATTGCCCACGCTAACCTCAGGAAAGGGGGCGAGTCCTGCGCTAGAAGAAGAATTAATGAAGCACCCCGGGCGCCATCTCGTCCCCCAACCCAAAACAACCCTATTTATCAAACTAAGTCAAACCTGCCCTAGGCAACTCGCTCAAAGCCGAAGCAGACATGGGATGTTCCACCCAAAGCTAATCTCACCTGCCCCAGTAGCCTTACTGGTTTAGAATCCTCAAGTCATGAAGACTCAACTAAGGCAACTCAGTCGGGCAACTCCTTGTCCAGTGAGCCAGGGAGAAAGCCCATTAGCGGGGTCTCAAGCCTGACTTTCCAAGCCGGAGAGCAGGGAACCAGTTCCAGTTCTCCAGGCTGCGTAATCAGCTTTTTGCCCGGTCTGGAGAAAGAGTGCAGTCCAGGAAGCCAGGTCCAGAATCTCCTCCTTTCCTTCTGAGGTCAAGAAAACAGGTAGGCTTGTGGAAATTCCGAGTGCTCCAGTGCGTAGCGAAATCAAGCCTTTCAGTCAGCCCGCTTTCTCTGTCAATCTTGGTGCGAAGCCAAAGCTAGAGCCAGCAATGAGGATTTGAGCTAGTTTTATAAATGGGGCTAGGCCGAACCTCTATTATATTATACTACCCCTCCAGCTCACTTGCGACCTTTTCTTGAGTCATCAGTTACAGGGACAGAAAGCGGGGCAGATGCGGATGAAAGATCAAGAGCTGCTCCTAGTCCGGGACTGAGCCGGGCGGGCCCACTTACCTACTCCCGGGTACACCTTAGTTTGGCTTTCTTGGTTTATCTTCCGCTGCAGTCGGCTTTCAACCAGCTTACTTGG